CAGGATAACGAAAAAATGATTTTTTTGCAACCTAGCTTCTTTCTATTTAGATTCTGAATGGCGAAGTGCCCATATAGATTTACTTTAATCGAAAATTAAAAAATCTAATAAAAAAAAAATAGCTAAATAGAAATCTATATTCTATTTAGCTATTTTTTTTTTATTAAGAATTATGAATGATTTGAATTTTAGACTTCATAAGATTCATCAAAATAGCTTTATTAGTTCTATGCTATATGGTATCTGTAGCATTTATCCTTATGAGATACCGTAGAAAATGTACAAAACCAAATGATTTTAGAAATTTAGAAAGAAGGGATATAATAAAATTCTTGATTGGATCTTCTCATAGGAACGATTTATTTAATTTGATTGCTGGATCAAAAAAAAATAGAATGGTCCTATTCAAAACGCCTCGTTATTTTTAACCAATTATGTGCTTCAATATAATTCCCTGGAGTAAGCGCTATAGCTTGTTTCCAATACTCAGCAGCTTGATCGAACCAAGCCTCCGCAATTTCCGAATCGCCTTGTAGAATGGCCTGTTCTCCCCGGTCAGAATAGGTTAGTAAATTCCCTCCCTTAGAACCGTACTTGAGAGTTTCCTACCTCATACGGCTCAGCAATCGATTATTTTTGCGTCCCATCTTCTCTTAATCTATCCTATACTAACTGAATTAAATTTCTCATCAATCTATTCTATTTTCTCTTGGGTTAACCAGAAGATGTTTATTGCATAAGTTTCCAATTCTAATTTGGATCAATGATTAGTTTTCTCTTTTCTCCCACCTTCAGAAGAATGAAGCATAGATATCCCCCGATATCGTTAGAATTTTCTGAAAGGTAACTATCTCGGTTTCATATTTCATATATGGTATATGAGATTTCTATTTATATAGAATCTTTGAAAAAGACTTTCCTCCGTTAAGAAAAAAGAACTTACTATCTTTGGGATCTGATGCTACACCGCTGCTCAATACTTTAGTAGATCGACTCTATTACATAAGTTGATTTCTCTCCCATATCATGACATAAGTAGACATAAGTAAGCAGTTCTGAACTGTATTTACCAAATAATAACTTACTAATGGATCTTTACGGTGCTTTCTCTATCAATTCGACTATTTATCCATAGAGTATAGTATATAGGCCATACCCATTTCTTCCGATTTTTTTGGTTCTCGCGAAGTCTTTTTCCTTGCTACAGCTGATAAAAATCGTTACTTTGGACGATTCATATGTAGAAAGCCTATCTTTTTTCTAGTATTTACTAGACGATTAAATCTTTTTTTTCTTTCTATAGTGAAGATAGTCGCACGTAATGACAGATCACGGCCATATTATTAAAAGCTTGTGGTAAAAATGGATTTCGTTCTAGTGCTCGGAAATAATATTCCAAAGCTTTTGTATGCTCTCCGTTGCTTGTGTGTATAAGACCTATGTTATAGAGTATATAACTTCGATCATAGGGATCAATTTCTGGTCGCGTAGCTTCATAATAATTCTGTAAAGCTTCTGCATAATTTCCTTCGGATTGAGCCGACATCCGTTACGGTCGTTCATTCTAGTAAAAAAATCTCCGTTCCAGAACCGTACGTGAGATTTTCATCTCATACGGCTCCTCCCTTCTGCGCATAGTACTAAGAGGAATAATTCATGTAATCAAAATTTCACTATTCTCATTATGAACTGACAGGAGCTGGTATTTTTACAAGAAATTTCTAGCCAGCCTTCCCACAAGAGGTTTTTTCTTAACACCAATCATATTAGTGCTATATAGAAATGGTAACTCCAAAGATTTCTTTGTACTTAACGCTTACGATTTCCAGGAATTAGTCACTTCAACGGTCTTTGATGGTTATACGGGTATCAAAAGTACGAATGAGATGGATCTTTGGTTTCCTAACCATTCTTTTTAGTCCCGATACCGATAAGGAAAAGGGTTATTTATAACAAAGTTTTTGTGTTGTTGATTCCTAGGTGTAGTGCTTTTTCCCCGATGCCATCTATTGGTACTAAATGAAGTAGTAATGACTTCCAATACAGAACCTATAGATGTAACCTTTCGCTCAATACTAAAATCGATAATTAAAGCATCTAAGGCTGCATCAATCGAGGATACACGACAGAAGGAATTGCTCTATCTTTAAACTTCACCTTCACCAAGCGTAGGTTTCTTTCACTAATTTGTTTTTTTCTATTCCTAACTACGTTCTTTTTCTCGTAAAACTGAGGGGTAAAAAAAAACAAGAAAAAATCAAATCGCACCATCTCTGTAATAGGTAAATGCCTTTTTTTCTCCTGAAGTTGTCGGAATTATTCGTAATAAAATATTGGCTACAATTGAAGAGGTCTTATCAATAAAATTTCCATTTCTTCGAGATCTAGGCATAATTAGCAATTCATTCTATAATTCTTCTCATCCCCCTTCGGGGAAAACGATCCCACAAAAAAAGGAATTGTACAGTACAAAATAACATAAAAACAGACTAATTGGAAAAAATGTGGTGTCCCCCTTTTGGACAAAGATGAAATGAAATAGTTGAATCAGATTAGATTTCATTACAATTTCGTAGTATACCAATGACTATTACTATTTCATCTAAGTTGAATAACCAAGTTTCCTATGGATTTTGATAACTCGAGAAGTTTTGATTTGGTTATGATCCAAAAAGGAAAAGAATGGAATAATCATTCCATGATAAAATCAAATTCAAATAAAGTAACCATCCTTTTTGTTTGCATAACGTGTATGTGCCACACCATACAATTGAAATAGAAAGATTCGTCGGACGATTCATGAATTCCATGGGTTAGCTGATGAAAGAAGTTGTTGTTGATAAATATGAAATTGGAAAAGAAATTTCTTCTTATGGAACCATCGGACGGTCATACATGTACTACAATTAAGATGAAGGACTCGCTATTCATTCGGGTTTTGGTCAAGAATAACATTCTGTAGGAGAGATGGCCGAGCGGTTCAAGGCGTAGCATTGGAACTGCTATGTAGACTTTTGTTTACCGAGGGTTCGAATCCCTCTCTCTCCGTTTCTTTTCATTCATCAACGTTACCGACTACAATGTATCAAATAAAATAAGAATTGATATCATTATTCTAATGATAAGACCCTTATTTAATAGACATTCTCTATCCCTAATTAATCCCTGTGATAGGTAAAATACAAATAGAGATATCGTATTGATATTGGAAAAGAAGAAAAAAAGAAAAAGAATCCTATTGCCAATCCTTTTTTGATACATGAATGAGACAGGGCACGAGGTGCTCTATTTACTTCAGCGAAAGGAGTCAAAATTGGTATGAACCTTGCTTTTTTATTTTCATTAGAATCAAGTCTGACGGGAATAATATTCTACGACCAACAACTCATTTATTTTAAGACCGATCCATTTACTATCTATTATTTGATTGACAAATCCTTTATATTGTAAAGAGTCAATAGTCAAATGGTTTGGCAATTCCCCGTGGGGGGATGAAACAAGATAATTTTGAATCAGAGCTTTCGATCTTTCTTTATCCTTCGTAGTAATAATATCTCGGGGCTTGCAACGATAACTTGGTATATCCACTATACGACCATTAACTAAAATGTGTCTATGGTTAACTAATTGTCTGGCTCCAGGAATGGTCGAAGCCATACCTAATCGAAAAAGGATGTTATCCAAACGCATCTCAAGTAGTTGTAGTAAAACCTGGCCTGTTGACCCTTTGGCTTTTCCAGCAATATGCACATATTTAAGTAATTGTCGCTCTGTCAGACCATAATGAAAACGCAATTTCTGTTTCTCTTCTAAACGAATACGATATTGTGATCTTTTTCCAGAGCGCAATTGGGTTTGAAGATCACTTATGGATCTGGGTCTTTTACTAGTTAGTCCCGGTAAAGCCCCCAGCCGGCGTATTTTTTTGAAACGAGGTCCTCGGTAACGAGACATATAAAGGTTCCTTTTTGATTCACTTTTATTTGACAAAAAAATATAAATTCAGACTGAACTAAAGGATCGGCAAAGCAAAACTCAATTTACTAAAGTCCTACAAAACAGAATAAAAGAAATTTTATCAATATTCGGATTTTTTGTATATATAGGAAATTAAAGCGAAGGTTACATTTTCCAATTTCTTCTGTAGAGATCTAATTGTTCTAGTCAACTTTTTTATTCATAGCTATAGCTGCAAGTTACCATGACATAATAGATCGGTGACCCGACATTTAGAGAAAGCGAGAGTAGAGATTTTCAATCATGGAAAGAAAAAAATTGATAAAGAAAAAGAGCCGGCTATCGGAATCGAACCGATGACCATCGCATTACAAATGCGATGCTCTAACCTCTGAGCTAAGCGGGCGGATCAGATATAAGAGCAATAGTGTATAGGAATACAGGAAACTATCGGATCTTAGCTATTACCTAGTGATTCTTCTTCTTTACTTTAATTTATTGATTATTTAAATTTCTTATATTTTTAGTTATAGATTTTAGATTCTATTTAATCTATTTAAAAAATAGAAAAGAAAACTATTTAGATCTAGATAAATTAGATATCTAAATAGAAATAGAAATTAAATTCCATATTCATATCTATGTGAATATAAAATATCAATATATCAATGAAATTAGGATTTGAAATGAAAAAAAAAAAGAATGAATATCGACCGTTCCACTATTCCAAACTGCACTTTAAAAATTAAGGAGGAGGAAAGGCACATATATATGTGGGATATATCTATCCATATTGAATTGCGGATACATCAATGATAGAATCAATTTCGTATTGAAACAAATAGGGTTCATCCAATAGAGATGAAATGATAGAATATAGAATAGGGGGTGGAAAAAAAAAGAAAATAGCAGCATACACTTTTTCGATATAGGAATCATTACCTAATGAATTCAATAGTCCCAAGATAAATGAAAAAGGTGGATGAAATTACCCTTGTCTCAAAAGAAAGGGGGATATGGCGAAATTGGTAGACGCTACGGAC